TGCGACTTCCTCAGTGTTAGTAATTAGTGTACCCCTTGTATTTGCTTCTCCTGATGGTTGGTCAAATAATAAAAACGTTGTATTTTCCGGTACATCATTATGGATTGGACTAGTCTTTCTGGTAGCTATTCTGAATTCTCTCATTTCTTAAATTTGTTTAGTATTTAGTAGCCCGATACAAAATAAATAAAAAGGCCATTTCTTCGAAAAAATTGGAATTGTGAGACGCATTAAAATGCAATTTGCGTTCCGAATTGCTACCTCTTCTCTTTCATTATTATGAAATTCCATTGCCATTAGAATATTGATTGACAGACAATTAAAAAAAAGAAAACTCTAATATAATAGAAAATGAAACGGTCGACCCAGACATAGACGGTCGACCCAGGCGGATATACCCTATAAAATATATCCCGTAGCGAGCGTAGTTCAATGGTAAAACATCTCCTTGCCAAGGAGAAGATACGGGTTCGATTCCCGCCGCTCGCCAGCTTAATTTAGTAAGGTACTATGATAAAAAATTTAGTCTAGTTGACTACTTAACTACTTATATTAAATTAAGTAGGTGTTAGTCTAGTACCGTATCCCTTACTATCTTACCCTTCTTTTGCACCCCACTCAAAAAAAGGGGCTCCGGAGGCGGGAATCGAACTCGCCAACAGGGCTCCCTAAATTGGGGATTCACCGAGACAAACAACTGGCAAACTCCTTTTAAAGGGAAGGGAGGTAGACTGTGCCTTTCTTTCATTTCTTTTTTCTTTTCTGCAGGGTAGGAAGGAGCCTTGAGAGTTCTTCTTGTAGGGGCAAGTGACTTCGCAAACTGCTCCATTTGGCCCTTTAGGGCCGGGAACTAATGAATAAAAAAGGGTTGGATACCGCCCAGCCCTCTACTCTATACAAATAGAATAGTCCTTTTATACAGACTGCTAAGTGCGGAGACGGGAATCGAACCCGTGACCTCAAGGTTATGAGCCTCGTGAGCTACCAAACTGCTCTACTCCGCTCTGGAGGGACGGAAACTGGTGGACGAAAAAGGTTGAATACAGGACTCTACCATGTCTAGACAAATAGAATAGTCCTTTTATACAGAATGGAGCGGGTAGCGGGAATCGAACCCGCATCGTTAGCTTGGAAGGCTAGGGGTTATAGTCGACGTTGGTTGATTAGTTTTAACGTCTCTAATTCAAAACCGAACATGAAATTTTGATTTCATTCGGCTCCTTTATGGATATTCTCACCACTTAACATCTATGTCAGCTTTTCTATCTGAATGGAACCAAAGCTCTCCGCTTTCTAGATGATCCCTATAGAGTAGGAGATAGAAATTCTACTAAATCTATCTAATCTACTTACTTCGTTCCCTAATTTCATTCAAGAGATCCTGAGGAAAAGAATTAGGTTTCCACCGAGCTGAAACAATATGCTGATGGTTCTAGTAAACCAAAACTACCGTTTTTTAGCTATTTGGCTTCCATTTCCTTTTTTAACAAAAGAAGATTTAGTTACGATTGGAAATAAACTTTTTTGTATCTTCATCCATAGATCCTTTACTCATATTTTAAAAATTGGAATACTTAATCCAATGCAAAATTATGCTTCGCGACTCTGTACTCATAATCCAATTTGTATTTTGGATGCAATTTCAATTAGTTTTTGGGTACAAATCGCGAGAATGTATATTCTTCCTCAATATGCTATTGAGAGGAAAAGGATTAAATCCTTTATAAGAACTAAAGTTTTCATCGGAATATAAAAAACTTAAGGACGCCTTAAGTATATCATTTCAAATTCAGTTATTAATAGAACGAATCACACTTTTACCACTAAACTATACCCGCTACATGTAGATTATGATACCAACGCTACCCTTTGTCAAGGGTAGCCATTCGAGAAGGAGGCTAATTCCCCCTTATTGAATCAAATGGAGAAGGTTCATGACAGTGAGCTGTTGGTACTTCGATCGCGGGCCTTTACTTTAGCTTTAGGGTTTAGATAGCCCCTCTGGGATGTAAAATATATCTCTTCTCACCATCCCCATAGTGTATGAGACAAATGTATGCATTTCGATTAGGTTCGTATTCTACGGTTACGACTACAATGATCATTATTTGTTTTGCGAGGACGTAAGTGTGCCAGACTGCTCTAAGGAATAGTTTGATTATTCCTACAATATACACTAGGAGATATAGGGAGCAGCACTGCCCCCATAAATCCCTTTCTTCCTTTTCTTTTTTGTTCAATTCTGAACAAAGAAATTGGGGAAGATGTTTTCTTTCTTCCCCCACTTATCATGAAGTCCGAGCCCTAGAGAAAGAGTGAGATGCATTTTAAAAATTCATCATAGACTTTCCCTATGGCTTGAGAGAAGCAAGAAACAAAGAGTCGTAACTTAAACGGAGAAGCGGACAGGACCCGACGGATTTACCTGATGTAAAGAAGATCCTAAATGTCTCTGGTTAGTCGATCCTCTCCATTTACCAATTTCTTCTCCTCTTTTCCACTCAATTCTAGTTTATTAGATTCTTGTTTAAAAGAATCAAAGAAGATGAATAGAACTAAGAACACATAAAAAAGAGCATAGAGGACCAAGACCATTACCAAATGTTCCTCCCAAGAATCATATTGGGTATCTGTTCCCTTCCTTTTCCCGCTAGGATCGGGAATCTTATATTTTCCATATCCATATACCATCGAACCTTTAGGGTTCCAGAATCCTCCTTTTTTCCTAATCTTCGGAAACAGAAAACCCATAGCCAGGAGGAGTTAGGTATGTAGGGTATGGTTTATTATTTTTTGTTGGGCAGGCAGTAGAATAATTTTTATACTCTGCAGTATAAATTCGACTGCCCACTTTTTACAAGCAAATTGTTGCTAAAACTCCAACATAGTTTGTTCAAAATGCACCAACAAAAATCCCTTGAGAATATTAAAGTACCCCCCTTCCTTGGAAGGGGTACCTGTTAAAAATCGCTTCAACAAATCCGTCCAAAACTTTTTAAGAAAAATTGAAAAGTTTTGAACTCGAAGGTTTTTCTAAGAGATGCCTGTTAAAAATAGTTTCAATTTCTCACCAAAACAGACAAGAAGTATATCACTGAAACAAGAAGTATATCACTGAAAATTAATACCCAACCATATGGGTATATGAAGAGCGCGAATTCCTTTATACCCTACCCAATTAGAATTAGAAGAAATAAAACATAAATGGAGAAAGTTCTCATCATAAGATCAGCCAATAGAAGAAAAAAGTCCCTAATTCTGCAGAACGTTCTGAGCACGTGAAAAGTCAATAGCCTAAAGATAAAAAAAAACAAAGTCTACCGTTTTTTTAACAGCAGCTCTTATTGCCCCTTTGGCCTTTTTTTTTTTGCCCATTGTTGTATCCGATTCAACAATTGATACATATTTGTTCTCCTCTTCTAAAAAAAAGAACTTCTGGGCTTTGGTTTGGTGAGTCGTCCGAGATCATGTTTACATACCTATGAACTTACCCTCTTCAAGTATATCGGATACTAATAATAATTTTTTATTGTGTCAACTCTCTCTTCACGTATTTTATTATATGTATTTTTTTATATAAAAAAAGAAAAAAACCTCTACTTTGTGCAAGTGATAAGAGAGAATATGAAAGATTTTCTTATTTTTCTTGATTTTCTCAAGATTTTGAACTCTCAAGATTTTGAACCTCGCCATGAATAAACTTCTATATCTCGATATATACATATATAATCTCTACATATATCTCTATATATACATATATTATGTACATTATGCAGTAGACTCATAATGAGAAATCAAAGTGGCTAATTTTTGAATTGAATAAAAAGCCCTTTTAACTCAGTGGTAGAGTAATGCCATGGTAAGGCATAAGTCATCGGTTCAAATCCGATAAAGGGCTTTTTATTTGGTGGTAGAGTAATGCCATGGTAAGACGTAAGTCATCGGTTCGAATCCGATAAAGTACTTTTCTACTAAATTTATTATTTATTCACTTTTTTTTCTTTGTTTTTGAAAATTTCTCTATTTTTTCTTGAATTTTATGACTTAGTGTGGGATGCATGCATTTTTGGTCTGAACGCTAAACGAAGCACGGGGTGGAAATTACAAAAAAGAAATCAAATTGGACTCTTTTTCCTGTTAGATCAATCAAATCACTACCTGTACTGAACTAATCTAGAATCCCTTTTATTAATCTATTCTTATTCTATACCCTTTAAATGAATTTCCCTAAAAAGTAGGGAATGATCCGTGAATTAACCTAACCATCAACTAAAAAAAATCCTATGAAAGCATAAGAGAAAAGTAGGAAAGACTCTTTGCTTTGGATCTAGTTATACTCTTCGAGTATATTGACAATTCCAAAAAACTGCTCATACTATCATTATAGTATAATGACGAGCGGTTGTATATGGCCCTATCGTCTAGTGAAGTGATGCCCCTATCGTCTAGTGGTTCAGGACATCTCTCTTTCAAGGAGGCAGCGGGGATTCGACTTCCCCTGGGGGTAGGGAGTATTATGAAAGGAGGTTAATCATAGATTCTAAAAAACCCTAGAATAAATTCTTCCTGGGTCGATGCCCGAGCGGTTAATGGGGACGGACTGTAAATTCGTTGACGATATGTCTACGCTGGTTCAAATCCAGCTCGGCCCAAAAATCTAGGGCTTCGTGAATATGAACTAAATCCATTTGTTTTTCTTCCATAAAATAAAATGTCTGATCCATAGAAATAAAGGATAAAGCGAAAGGGGGAAATTTCTTTCTAATCCATATCTCTCTCATTCCTTTTTTACAAACAAAAGAGTTTTTCTTATTGAAATGAAAGGTGGATTATCATCCATTTTTAGCGATAAAAAATCGCGACATACTAGTTATGTCACTCTCACTATACCCACATATGATATGTGGGTATGTAGTATATGATTCGTCTATTTCTTAGAGTACGACAGGCGAATCGAATCTTCTTATGGTTCTATTTAAGAATAGGTATGCCATACACCCCGCGGGGATTGTAGTTCAATTGGTCAGAGCACCGCCCTGTCAAGGCGGAAGCTGCGGGTTCGAGCCCCGTCAGTCCCGAACTAGGGTTCAATGAATGGAGAAATTCATCTTTCCTTTTTCCATGAAAAAGGGGGGGCAGGAGAGAAGATCAAATACCTATGGGGCACCCTTATTTCACTTTTTTTATTTCGCATTTCTCATTAAAGAGGGAGGGGAGGCCTATAGGAATTTTTTTTTTCACTACTCCCGGTTGATAAGGAAAGACATACATATCATACTTGGATTAGTATAATTTAGGATATTACTCTATCCTTATGATGATACCATCCTCATCTTAACTTCCTATTCGACTCTTATGGAATAGAGTACCGGTATTTTACCGAAATCCATACATAAATCGTATTCGTTTTTTCTTAGACATAGACAGTGAATTTAATTGAATATAATTAGTACTTTACTTTTTGGATTAAACCAGGCCCCCTCCATTTTGTAGTTCCAACTTTGTTTGTGTATGTTCAATGACTAATTGGAAAGAATCTATCTCATTTTCATTCCATTTGCGGACTCCTTATTTTATGGATCTGTTCTCATCTTTAGACCCCAAAAGTGGATATTGATAGTAACTTAATAAAATAAAAGAAAAACCAAGCAAAGCAAACGCCCTTTTTCCTAAATTAATTAAAATATTCGATTTTTTTTTATTTAAGCCCTCTTTTCTCCATCTCACTTCTACTTCTACTGCTTATTTGGATGTCTATGTGACCCATAGAAAGTCGGTCATATAATACATACATACATAATTGTATGTATAACTATAAGAAAAAGGAAGGGAAATTGGATAAGATAAGAAAGATCGTGGGTTATAGATATAGAAAAGAAAAAGTGGATCTTCCTATGTTATACTATTCCACTCTCAACCATGAATTGATTTGATAGATCCGATATTCATAATATTGAATTGATTCAGTATTATCAGAATGCAAGTCCTCCCCTTGAATTTACAGGATACCCCTTTTTCCTCTCCATGGGATTACATCCCGAGTTATTGTGAAAAAAATAAAGAGGTTATGGAAGTCAATATTCTCGCATTTATTGCTACTGCACTGTTTATTCTAGTTCCTACTGCCTTTTTACTTATTATTTATGTAAAAACAGTCAGCCAAAATGATTAATTGGAATTCCAATTAATCATTGAAGAAATGAAAAAGGGATTAAATAAAATAAAAATCCAAGTCTTAAATGAAAGGATCTGGTTGGAATCATAAAGTGTGGTAGAAAGAACTACATATAGTTTTTTCTACGACACTTTAGAGTCTTTCTATTATATTATCTTGAATCTACATAGAATAGATTAGTAGATTGAAATAGTAGTCTAATTCAATTTCTTTTTTCACTGCATCCACTTAATTTCAATCAAGTCAAAATAAAAAAATCGAAGACAATTCTTCACGAAAGAATCCATGGAGGGAGAGAAAAATAATATGAGAATAGACTATAGTAAAAAGTAAAAGAAAAAAAGTAAAAGGAAAAAACCAGCGAATCTTTCATGCTTAAACATGCGGCGAGATGCTTCAAAAGAGCATAAAAATTATTCTAAGAATAAGAAAAGAATATAAAACAAATGGAAAGTGTGCGATATGTTGTGAATAGCTCCGTGGAAGAAAGTCTAATTTTCTTATGTATAGAACTTTTTTAACCATTCGTCACTTCTAGTAGAAATTTTGAATTGCTGTAATCGCTCTTTCTATTTCTATATAGTAGAATAGAACGACTCTTTCTTACAAGAGTTTCTTACAGGTACAGGAGTGAAACAAAACTAAAGAAAGAGAGAAAGAATAAAGTTTGGCAAAATGATTAATGCAAAATGATCAATTAAAGAAAAAAGTTGATACAACAATTCGACTACTCAATCAATTAGTAGTATCCCTAGAGTCCACTCCTCCCCCATACTACTAGTGAAAGAGAAAATGTAAAGACTACCATTAAAGCAGCCCAAGCGAGACTTACTATATCCATGTAAATTATGTCTCCTATTTCTATGAAGGAATTATTCTACTATTGATCAATAATCATAGTGGAATCAAGGGTACAGAGTCAAAAAGGGATTCTGCCCTAACGCTATGGATGAATCAGTTCAAGGAATTTACTCCTAACAAATTCTTATAGGATTTCTGGTAGAATTGGAGAGCATTAAGTATAAATACGATACATAGCCCTTTTCCTTAAAAAAGAGTACGGGGATGATGTCCTGAATAGAAGACGCGGGAATAGGAAGATTTTTTCTTCCTTTTGTTACCCTTTTTTTATAAGCAAAGGACGTCAGAATATACCATAAAATTAGGATAGATAAATATTTATTGGATACCTACCTTGCCTATGTTTATTTTTAACCTAAACCCTACAGCCCTTCTATCATTCTATGAAAGAATGAGGAGACTTTATCCACAACTCCGAAATTGATTTTTGATCAGCCTATTCAATCTGATTCTCGACAGAATCAGTAGCCCTTACTTTAGTGTATGTAGGTAGCATAAGATGTATGATAAATAAAATGTATGATAATTAGGAAGTCTTGATATTCCTTCGTGGAGTCCCTTCTTCAATCTTAGATTGAAAAAAAAAGAATGCCCCTTAGGGGCCCTTTGGATATCAAGATTTCTGACATCTTAGCCTTGTAATTTTTAATTCTCGAATCGAATCAATTAAGAATCAATTAAAATTAATAAAAGAATAAGGAAACGCAACCTCATCCTTATTGGTAGCCGTTTGGGCCACTACCGACAAAACAAACCCTAGTTTGAGGATAGAACTATGGATTCTCAAAATCCAGTATCGCCAGGCCTAGTTACTCTCTTGCCCCAACTTATGCAGGGTACGAATTTGTTGAGTTCGATCAGTACTATAAGCCTAAGTATTTTATTGATCAGGCGGCACCCAGATTTGAACTGGGGATAAAGGATTTGCAGTCCCCTGCCTTACCGCTTGGCCATGCCGCCAAAAAATCCGATCTAAAATAGAGAAAAGAGCAAGTATTCATCCAGGTTTTCTTACTAAAACCTCCTTTCTTTTATCTTGAATCTAATTCTACTTACTTTTTTCCAATCTTTTTCAAAAAATCTATTCCTGCTTTTTTTGAATCCAGTTTCGATTATTCTCCTCGATGGATTCTATCTTAAAACAAACATTGCTAACACTAGAAAACTTCCCTTTTCTTTCTATTGAGATGAAAAAAGAGAAAAAGTGGATTTCCAGTCACAGGCTGCAAAATTCAGAACAAATTGGAACCATTAACTAGAATTCTATTTTTTTTTTGAATTGCAGTAGTGAACGACTCTTAAATCGGTATTCTCTCCCCCCTTCCTTTTAATGGCATAATAAAATAGAATGGATTTATGCCTAATCCGTGTATAGGTAAACTACAGGTCCGAACAGCATTATTATCCATAACAGCATTATTATCCATGGATCCCCCTTATGTACATATCTCTATGGGGAATCGTGCTTTAATTTTTCATTGCATTAAATATCTTGAATAAAAAAAAGAAATTTGGTCTGATATAGAGTATGACCTGACCATCTTGGCCCACCCAAGTGAAATTACGATAAAAGCAGGGATATGTGGAGAGGTGGATAACTAGATTGGCATGTACTTAAAAAAAGGACTTACTTTATTTTAGGATTCTACAATGAAATCCTATATTTTCTAGCAATTCTACTACTACGAAACAAAAAAGAACCCTCAAATTCTTATTCTTTTTTGAAATTAAACTAAGCGTGCTATTCTAAATCGAACTAAAGTCAAATTTTCTAGTGCTTATAAATTATTATATTATGGCTTTATCCCATTCATAGAAAGGAGATAAAATGAGAAATCTTTGCCATCCAATCTGATTAGTATCATAAAGTGTAAGTGGCAGAATTTTTTTCTAGGAATGTTTTATCAATTCATTTTCATTCGATTTGTACCCCTGGCAAATTCGAACTTTCGTCGAAATTGTCTCTATTCATATGTATGAAATACATATATGAAATATGTATGTGGAGTTCCCTAGAATTTCATGTGATTCAGTAAACAGAATATGGATTCCATAATTGCTAGATCGATCCATAGGGATTGATGAAGAGTGAGCTGATAATGGAATTTTTCTTCGATAAACAGGAAACTTAAGATTAAGATGCTCCGGAATGGAAATGAGGGAATGTCCACAATACCCGGATTTAGTCAGATCCAATTCGAGGGATTTTGTAGGTTCATTAATCAAGGCTTGGCAGAAGAACTTGAGAAGTTTCCAACAATTAAAGATCCAGATCACGAAATTGCATTTCAATTATTTGCGAAAGGATATCAATTGCTAGAACCCTCGATAAAAGAAAGGGATGCTGTGTATGAATCACTCACCTATTCTTCCGAATTATATGTATCTGCGAGATTAATTTTTGGTTTCGATGTGCAAAAGCAAACCATTTCTATTGGAAACATTCCTATAATGAATTCCTTAGGAACCTTTATAATAAATGGAATATACCGAATTGTGATCAATCAAATATTGCTAAGTCCTGGTATTTACTACCGCTCGGAATTAGACCATAAGGGAATTTCTATCTACACTGGGACTATAATATCAGATTGGGGAGGAAGATCGGAATTAGCAATTGATAAAAAAGAAAGGATATGGGCTCGCGTGAGTAGAAAACAAAAGATATCTATTCTAGTTCTATCATCAGCTATGGGTTCGAATCTAAAAGAAATTCTAGATAATGTTTCCTACCCTGAAATTTTCTTATCTTTCCCGAATGCTAAGGAGAAGAAGAGGATTGAGTCAAAAGAAAAAGCTATTTTGGAGTTTTATCAACAATTTGCTTGTGTAGGTGGGGACCTGGTATTTTCGGAGTCCTTATGTGAGGAATTACAAAAGAAATTTTTTCAACAAAAATGTGAATTAGGAAGGATTGGTCGACGAAATATGAATCGGAGACTGAATCTTGATATACCTCAGAACAATACATTCTTGTTACCACGAGATGTATTGGCCGCTACGGATCATTTGATTGGAATGAAATTTGGAACGGGTATACTTGACGATGACGATATGAATCACTTGAAAAATAAACGTATTCGTTCGGTTGCGGATCTGTTACAAGATCAATTCGGACTGGCTCTTGGTCGTTTACAACATGCGGTTCAAAAAACTATCCGTAGAGTATTCATACGTCAATCGAAACCGACTCCACAAACTTTGGTAACTCCAACTTCAACTTCGATTTTATTAATAACTACTTATGAGACCTTTTTTGGCACATACCCCTTATCTCAAGTTTTTGATCAAACCAATCCATTGACACAAACTGTTCATGGGCGAAAAGTGAGTTGTTTGGGTCCTGGAGGATTGACGGGGAGAACTGCAAGTTTTCGGAGCCGAGATATTCATCCGAGTCACTATGGGCGTATTTGTCCAATTGACACGTCCGAAGGAATCAATGTTGGACTTACTGGATCCTTAGCTATTCATGCGAGAATTGACCACTGGTGGGGGTCCATAGAGAGTCCCTTTTATGAAATATCTGAGAAAGCAAAAGAAAAAAAAGAGAGACAGGTGGTTTATTTATCACCAAATAGAGATGAATATTATATGATAGCAGCAGGAAATTCTTTGTCCTTGAATCAGGGTATTCAGGAAGAACAGGTTGTTCCAGCTAGATACCGTCAAGAATTCCTGACTATTGCATGGGAACAGATTCATGTTAGAAGTATTTTTCCTTTCCAATATTTTTCTATTGGAGGTTCTCTCATTCCTTTTATTGAGCATAATGATGCGAATCGGGCTTTAATGAGTTCTAATATGCAGCGCCAAGCAGTTCCGCTTTCTCGGTCCGAGAAGTGCATTGTTGGAACTGGATTGGAACGCCAAACAGCTCTAGATTCGAGGGTTTCCGTTATAGCCGAACGCGAGGGAAAGATCATTTCTACTGATAGTCACAAGATCCTTTTATCAAGTAGTGGGAAGACTATAAGTATTCCTTTAGTTACCCATCGGCGCTCTAACAAAAATACTTGTATGCACCAAAAACCTCGGGTTCTGCGGGGTAAATCCATTAAAAAAGGACAAATTTTAGCGGAGGGAGCTGCTACAGTTGGTGGGGAACTTGCTTTAGGAAAAAACGTATTAGTAGCTTATATGCCATGGGAAGGTTACAATTTTGAAGACGCAGTACTAATTAGCGAACGTTTGGTATATGAGGATATTTATACTTCTTTTCACATCCGAAAATATGAAATTCAGACGGATACGACAAGCCAAGGCTCCGCTGAAAAAATTACTAAAGAAATACCACATCTAGAAGAACATTTACTCCGCAATTTGGACAGAAATGGAGTTGTTAGGTTGGGATCCTGGGTAGAAACTGGCGATATTTTAGTAGGTAAATTAACGCCTCAGATAGCGAGCGAATCGTCGTATATCGCGGAAGCTGGGTTATTACGGGCCATATTTGGCCTTGAGGTATCCACTTCAAAAGAAACTTCTCTCAAACTACCTATAGGTGGAAGAGGGCGCGTTATCGATGTGAAATGGATCCAGAGGGACCCCCTAGACATAATGGTTCGTGTATATATTTTACAGAAACGCGAAATCAAAGTTGGGGATAAAGTAGCCGGAAGACACGGGAATAAGGGGATCATTTCCAAAATTTTGCCCAGGCAAGATATGCCCTATTTGCAAGATGGAACACCTGTTGATATGGTCTTCAATCCCTTAGGAGTACCCTCACGAATGAATGTGGGACAAATATTTGAAAGCTCGCTCGGATTAGCCGGGGATCTGCTAAAGAAACATTATAGAATAGCACCCTTTGATGAGAGATATGAGCAAGAGGCTTCAAGAAAACTTGTGTTTTCAGAATTATATGAAGCCAGTAAACAAACAAAAAATCCATGGGTATTTGAACCCGAGTACCCGGGAAAAAGCAGAATATTTGATGGAAGAACAGGAGACCCCTTCGAACAACCTGTTCTAATAGGGAAGTCCTATATCTTAAAATTAATTCATCAAGTTGATGAGAAAATCCATGGACGTTCTACTGGGCCCTACTCACTTGTTACACAACAACCCGTTAGAGGAAGAGCCAAGCAAGGGGGACAACGAGTAGGAGAAATGGAAGTTTGGGCTTTAGAAGGATTTGGTGTTGCTCATATTTTACAAGAGATACTTACTTATAAATCTGATCATCTTATAGCTCGCCAAGAAATACTTAATGCTACGATCTGGGGAAAAAGAGTACCTAATCACGAGTATCCTCCAGAATCTTTTCGAGTGCTCGTTCGAGAACTACGATCTTTGGCTCTAGAACTGAATCATTTCCTTGTATCTGAGAAGAACTTCCAGGTTAATAGGGAGGAAGTTTGATCGGAATAAATATAAATTCTTTTCTTATTTATGATTGACCAATATAAACATCAACAACTTCAAATTGGACTCGTTTCCCCTCAACAAATAAAGGCTTGGGCTAACAAAAACCTACCTAATGGGGAAGTCGTTGGCGAAGTCACAAGGCCCTCTACTTTTCATTATAAAACCGATAAACCAGAAAAAGATGGATTGTTTTGCGAAAGAATCTTTGGACCCATAAAAAGCGGAATTTGTGCTTGTGGAAATTCTCGAGCGAGCGGAGCTGAAAACGAAGAGGAAAGATTTTGCCAAAAATGCGGGGTAGAATTTGTTGATTCTCGGATACGAAGATATCAAATGGGATACATCAAACTCGCATGTCCCGCGACTCATGTGTGGTATTTGAAAGGTCTTCCTAGTTATATCGCGAACCTTTTAGATAAACCCCTTAAGAAATTGGAGGGCCTAGTATACGGCGATTTCTCTTTTGCTAGGCCCAGCGCTAAAAAACCTACTTTCTTACGATTACGAGGTTTATTCGAAGATGAAATTGCATCCTGTAACCACAGCATTTCTCCCTTTTTTTCTACCCCAGGCTTTGCAACATTTCGAAATCGGGAAATTGCGACAGGAGCAGGTGCTATTAGAGAACAATTAGCAGATTTGGATTTGCGAATTATTATAGAGAATTCCTTGGTCGAATGGAAGGAATTAGAAGACGAGGGGTATAGTGGAGATGAATGGGAAGATAGAAAAAGACGAATAAGAAAAGTTTTTTTGATTAGACGCATGCAATTGGCGAAACATTTTATTCAAACAAATGTAGAACCAGAATGGATGGTTTTGTGCTTATTACCAGTTCTTCCTCCCGAATTGAGACCCATTGTTTATAGGTCTGGGGATAAAGTAGTGACTTCGGATATTAATGAACTTTATAAGAGAGTTATTCGTCGGAACAACAACCTTGCCTATCTATTAAAAAGAAGTGAATTAGCGCCAGCAGATTTAGTAATGTGCCAGGAAAAATTGGTACAAGAAGCCGTGGATACACTTCTTGATAGTGGGTCCCGCGGGCAACCAACGAGGGATGGTCACAATAAAGTATACAAATCACTTTCAGATGTAATTGAAGGTAAAGAGGGAAGGTTTCGCGAGACTCTGCTTGGAAAACGGGTCGATTACTCGGGGCGTTCTGTCATTGTTGTGGGTCCTTCGCTTTCATTACATCAATGTGGATTACCTCTAGAGATAGCAATAAAGCTTTTTCAGCTATTTGTAATTCGCGATTTAATCACGAAACGCGCTACTTCTAATGTCAGGATTGCTAAAAGGAAAATTTGGGAAAAGGAACCCATTGTATGGGAAATACTTCAAGAAGTTATGCGGGGACATCCTGTACTGTTGAATAGAGCACCTACCCTGCATAGATTAGGCATACAGGCCTTCCAACCTACTTTAGTGGAGGGGCGTACTATTTGTTTACACCCATTAGTGTGTAAGGGTTTCAATGCGGACTTTGATGGGGATCAAATGGCTGTTCATCTACCTTTATCCTTGGAAGCTCAGGCGGAAGCCCGTTTACTTATGTTTTCTCATATGAATCTCCTATCTCCCGCTATTGGGGATCCTATTTGCGTACCGACCCAAGACATGCTTATCGGACTTTATGTATTAACGATTGGAAACCGTCGGGGTATTTGTGCAAATAGATATAATAGTTGCGCAAACTATCCAAATCAAAAAGTAAATTACAATAATAATAATTATAAGTATACAAAAGATAAAGAACCCCATTTTTCTAATTCCTATGATGCACTGGGAGCTTATAGACAGAAACGAATCAGTTTAGACAGTCCCTTGTGGCTCCGATGGAAACTAGATCAACGCGTCATTGGGTCAAGAGAAGTTCCGATTGAAGTTCAATATGAATCTTTGGGGACTTATCATGAGATTTATGCCCACTATCTAATAGTGGGAAATAGAAAAAAAGAAATCCGTTCTATATACATTCGAAGCACTCTTGGTCATATTTCTTTTTATAGAGAAATAGAGGAAGCCATACAAGGATTTAGTCAGGCCTATTCATACACTATCTAAACAAGGAAGTTAGATTCGGCGATGCCCCTCCCTTTCGGGGGGCATTCCGATTTCGCTAGTATCATCATTTTTGCCGCGCGAATCCAGATTGAGATTAAGGAAAGGAAGTTAATTAAATTTTCGAATCACTGACTCAGGCCCATTGTCGAATCCTACTCAGCAATTGTCGAATCCTACTCAGCCGAAAAAGGGGGTACTTATGTATGGCGGAACGGGCCAATCTGGTCTTTCATAATAAAGAGATAGACGGAACTGCTATGAAACGACTTATTAGCAGATTAATAGATCATTTCGGAATGGGATATACATCCCATATACTGGATCAAATAAAGACTCTGGGCTTTCATCAAGCCACTACTACATCGATTTCATTAGGAATCGAGGATCTTTTAACAATACCATCTAAGGGATGGTTAGTGCAAGACGCGGAACAACAGAGTTTTCTTTTGGAGAAACACTATTATTATGGGGCTGTACACGCGGTAGAAAAATTACGCCAATCCGTTGAGATATGGTATGCTACAAGTGAATATTTGAAACAAGAAATGAATTCGAATTTTCGGATAACGGATCCTTCTAATCCAGTCTATCTAATGTCTTTTTCAGGAGCCAGAGGAAATGCATCTCAGGTACACCAATTAGTAGGTATGAGAGGATTAATGGCGGATCCTCAAGGACAAATGATTGATTTACCTATTCAAAGCAATTTACGCGAGGGACTTTCTTTGACAGAATATATAATTTCCTGCTACGGAGCCCGCAAAGGGGTTGTAGATACTGCTGTACGAACAGCGGATGCTGGATATCTTACACGTAGACTTGTTGAAGTAGTTCAACATATTATTGTGCGTAGAAGAGATTGTGGTACTATCCAAGGTATTTCTTTGAGTCCTCAAAATGGGATGACGGAAAAACTTTTTGTCCAAACACTAATTGGTCGTGTATTAGCAGACGATATATATATTGGTTCACGATGCATTGCCGCTCGAAATCAAGATATTGGAATTGGATTAGTCAATCGATTCATAACTGCCTTTCGAGCACAACCATTTCGAGCACAACCAATATATATTAGAACCCCCTTTACTTGCCGGAGCACATCTTGGATCTGTCAATTATGTTATGGTCGGAGTCCCACTCATGGCGATCTGGTCGAATTGGGGGAAGCCGTAGGTATTATTGCAGGTCAATCAATTGGGGAGCCAGGGACTCAACTAACATTAAGAACTTTTCATACTGGCGGAGTATTCACAGGGGGTACTGCCGACCTTGTACGATCCCCTTCGAATGGAAAAATCCAATTCAATGAAGATTTGGTTCACCCCACACGTACCCGTCATGGGCAGCCTGCTTTTCTATGTTATATAGACTTGCATGTAACTATTCAGAGTCAGGATATTCTATATAGTGTGAATATTCCCTCAAAAAGCTTGATTCTAGTGCAAAATGATCAGTATGTAGAATCCGAACAAGTAATTGCGGAGATTCGTGCCGGAACGTCCACTTTGCATTTTAAAGAAAAAGTACAAAAGCATATTTATTCCGAATCAGACGGGGAAATGCACTGGAGTACTGATGTTTACCATGCGCCCGAATATCAATATGGTAATCTTCGTCGATTACCAAAAACAAGCCATTTATGGATATTGTCAGTAAGTATGTGCAGATCCAGTATAGCGTCTTTTTCGCTCCACAAGGATCAAGATCAAATGAATACTTATTCTTTTTCTGTTGACGGAAGATATCTCTTTGACCTCTCAATGGCTAATGATCAAGTAAGACATAGACTGTTGGATACTTTTGGTAAAAAAGATAGGGAAATTCTTGATTATTCAACGCCGGATCGAATCATGTCCAATGGCCATTGGAATTTTGTCTATCCTTCTATTCTTCAAGATAATTCGGATTTGTTGGCGAAAAAGCGAAGAAATGGGTTCGTCATTCCATTACAATATCATCAAGAACAAGAGAAAGAACTAATATCCTGTTTGGGGATTTCGATTGAAATACCCTTTATGGGTGTTTTACGTAGAAATACTATTTTTGCTTATTTTGACGATCCACGATACAGAAAAGATAAAAAGGTTTCAGGAATTGTTAAATTTAGATATAGGACCCTAGAGGACGAATATAGGACTCGAGAGGAAGACTCAGAGGACGAATATGGGAGCCCAGAGAACGAATATAGGACCCGAGAGGAAGAATATGAAACCCTAGAAGACGAATATAGGACTCGAGAGGACGAATATGAAACCCTAGAAGATGAATATGGGATCCTAGAGGACGAATATGAAGCCCTAGAAGACGAATATGGGATCCTAGAGGATGAATATAGGACTGGAGAGAAAGACTCAGAAGACGAATATGGGAGCCCAGAGAACGAATATAGAACCCGAGAGGACGAATATGGAACTCTAGAGGAAGACTCAGAGGACGAATATGGGACTTTAGAGGAAGACTCAGAAGAAGACTCAGAGGACGAATACGGGAGCCCAGAGGAAGATTCCATCTTAAAAAAAGAGGGTTTGATTGAGCATCGAGGAACAAAAGAATTTAGTCTAAAATACCAAAAAGAACTAGATCGGTTTTTTTTCATTCTTCAAGAACTGCATATCTTGCCGAGATCCTCATCCCTAAAGGTACTTGATAATAGTATCATTGGAGTGGATACACAACTCACAAAAAATACAAGAAGTCGACTAGGTGGATTGGTCCGAGTGAAGAGAAAAAAAAGCCATACGGAACTCAAAATCTTTTCCGGAGATATGCATTTTCCTGAAGAGGCGGATAAGATATTAGGTGGTAGTTTGATACCACCAGAAAGAGAAAAGAAAGATTCTAAGGAATCAAAAAAAAGGAAAAATTGGGTCTATGTTCAACGGAAAAAAATTCTCAAGAGCAAGGAAAAGTATTTTGTTTCGGTTCGACCTGCAGTCGCATATGAAATGGACGAAGGGAGAAATTTAGCAACACTTTTCCCGCAAGATCTCTTGCAAGAAGAGGATAATTTCCAACTTCGACTTGTCAATTTTATTTCTCATGAAAATAGCAAGTTAACTCAAAGAATTTATCATACGAATAGTCAATTTGTTCGAACTTGCTTAGTAGTGAATTGGGAACAAGAAGAAAAAGAGGAGGCTCGTGCTTCCCTTGTTGAGGTAAGAGCAAATGATCTGATTCGCGATTTCCTAAGAATTGAGTTAGTCAAGTCCACTATTTCGTATACACGAAGAAGGTATGATAGGACAAGTGCAGGACCGATTCCCAATAATAGGTTAGATCGCACCAATTCCTTTTATTCCAAGGCGAAGATTCAATCACTTAGCCAACATCAAGAAGCTATTGGCACCTTGTTGAATCGAAATAAAGAATACCAATCTTTGATGATTTTGTCGGCATCCAACTGTTCTCGAATTGGTTTATTCAAGAATTCGAAATATCCCAATGCGGTAAAAGAATCGAATCCTAGAATTCCTATTCGAGATATTTTTGGGCCCTTAGCCGCTATTGTACCTAGTATATCGAATTTTTCTTCATCTTACTATTTACTAACGCATAATCAGATCCTGTTAAAAAAATATTTGTTCCTTGACAATTTGAAACAAACCCTCCAAGTACTTCAAGGGCTTAAATACTCTTTAATAGATGAAAATCAAAGGATTTCGAATTTCGATAGTAACATCATGTTGGATCCATTCCATTTGAATTGGCACTTTCTCCATCATGATTCTTGGGAGGAGACATCGGCAATAATTCACCTTGGACAATTTATTTGCGAAAATGTATGTCTATTTAAATCGCACATAAAAAAATCTGGTCAAATTTTCATTGTTAATATTGATTCCTTTGTTATAAGAGCAGCTAAGCCTTATTTGGCCACTACAGGAGCAACTGTTCATGGTCATTATGGAGAAATCCTTTACAAAGGAGATAGGTTAGTTACGTTTATATATGAAAAATCGAGATCTAGTGACATAACGCAAGGTCTTCCAAAAGTAGAACAAATCTTTGAAGCGCGTTCAATTGATTCACTATCGCCGAATCTCGAAAGGAGAATTGAGGATTGGAATGAGCGTATACCAAGAATTCTTGGGGTCCCCTGGGGATTCTTGATTGGAGCTGAGCTAACCATAGCCCAAAGTCGTATCTCTTTGGTTAATAAGATCCAAAAGGTTTATCGATCCCAAGGGGTACAGATCCATAATAGACATATAGAGATTATTATACGCCAAGTAACATCAAAAGTGCGGGTTTCCGAAGATGGAATGTCTAATGTTTTTTCACCTGGGGAATTAATCGGACTATTACGAGCAGAACGAGCAGGACGAGCTTTGGATGAATCGGTCTATTATCGGGCAATCTTATTGGGAATAACAAGGGCTTCCCTGAATACCCAAAGTTTCATATCTGAAGCAAGTTTTCAAGAAACTGCTCGAGTTTTAGCAAAAGCTGCCCTACGAGGTCGTATTGATTGGTTGAAAGGCCTGAAAGAAAACGTAGTTCTGGGGGGGATTATACCTGTTGGTACCGGATTCCAAAAATTTGTGCATCATTCCCCACAAGACAAGAACCTTTATTTCGAAATTCAAAAAAAAAATCTATTCGCGTCGGAAATGAGAGATATTTTGTTTCTCCATACAGAATTAGTTTCTTCTGATTCTGATGTAACAAACAATTTCTATGAGACATCAGAACCCCCATTTATACGATTTAAGGATACATAAAGCAGATTTTTTTATTTAAACTAGACTTTTGACCTTAGAACACTAACAGGTCAGATTTTAGATTTTTATTTTATTTTAATAAGTAAAAGAATTTTATTTTATTTTAATAAGTAAAAGAAGTCAGTTAATTCATTAAGGTTACGTTTATACCATGTATCAATAGCCAATTCTCAGTGGAAGGTTACATCGGAACAATTATTATTTATTTCAAGCTATTTCGGCTCTTTCTTAATTTTCAAAAAAAAAAAGAAATAAATTCCGTAATGGAATGGTAGGATGAAAAAAAAAAGAAAAAATCAAAAGGAAGTGTGGAAAAAATGACAAGAAGATATTGGAACATCAATTTGAAAGAGATGATAGAAGCGGGAGTTCATTTTGGTCATGGTATTAAGAAATGGAATCCTAAAATGGCCCCTTACATCTCGGCAAAGCGTAAAGGTACTCATATTACAAATCTCGCTAGAACGGCTCGTTTTTTATCAGAAGCTTGTGATTTAGTTTTTGATGCAGCAAGTCAGGGAAAAAGCTTTTTAATTGTTGGTACCAAAAAAAGAGCAGCGGATTTAGTAGCATCAGCTGCAATAAGGGCTCGTTGTCATTATGTTAATAAAAAGTGGTTCAGTGGTATGTTAACGAATTGGTCGATTACGAAAACTAGACTTTCTCAATTTAGAGACTTAAGAGCAGAAGAAAAGATGGGAAAATTCCACCATCTCCCAAAAAGAGATGTGGCAATCTTGAAGAGAAAATTATCTACCTTGCAAAGATATCTCGGCGGGATCAAATATATGACGAGGTTGCCGGACATTGTGATCGTCCTTGATCAGCAAAAAGAGTATATAGCTCTTCGGGAATGTGCCATTTTGGGGATTCCTACTATTTCTTTAGTCGATACAAATTGTGACCCAGATCTCGCAAATATATCGATTCCAGCCAACGATGACACTATGACTTCAATTCGATTGATTCTTAACAAATTAGTATTTGCAATTTGTGAGGGCCGTTCTCTCTATATAAGAAATCGTTGATTAAGAAGAATAGTTCATTCTTGGGTAACTGCGTAGATTTATGGGATCACTTACTATTCTTTTTTGTTTTGCATAGATAAAAGAAGGGGAATATTGATATATATTAGAGGGTATTGATATATATTATCATCTGATGTGATTTCTTGGTATCCTAAATATAAGATTAATACTTCAAGTTGCTGAGTTGAGAAAGAGATGGTTGAATCAAAAGAATTCCTTTTTTGAAGTTCAATTTTTATCAGAGGACAATATGAATATTATACCATGTTCCGTTAAAACACTCAAGGGGTTATATGATATATCGGGTGTAGAAGTAGGCCAACACTTCTATTGGCAAATAGGAGGTTTCCAAATTCATGCCCAAGTACTCATCACTTCTTGGGTCGTAATTACTATCTTGCTAGGTTCAGTTATCATAGCTGTTCGGAATCCACAAACCATCCCGACCGACGGTCAGAATTTCTTCGAATATGTGCTTGAGTTTATTCGAGACTTGAGCAAAACTCAGATTGGAGAAGAATATGGTCCCTGGGTTCCCTTTATTGGAACTATGTTCCTTTTTATTTTTGTTTCGAATTGGTCGGGTGCTCTTTTACCTTGGAAAATTATACAGTTACCCCATGGGGAATTAGCAGCACCCACGAATGATATAAATACTACTGTTGCTTTAGCTTTACTCACATCAGCGGCATATTTTTATGCGGGTCTTAGCAAAAAAGGATTGAGTTATTTCGAGAAATATATTAAACCAACTCCAATTCTTTTACCAATTAACATCCTAGAAGATTTCACAAAACCATTATCGCTTAGTTTTCGACTTTTCGGGAATATATTGGCGGATGAATTAGTCGTTGTTGTTCTTGTTTCTTTAGTCCCCTTAGTAGTCCCTATACCGGTCATGTTTCTTGGATTATTTACAAGCGGTATTCAAGCTCTTATTTTTGCAACGTTAGCCGCAGCCTATATAGGTGAATCCATGGAAGGTCATCATTGAATTGACTAGTTTTCAAAATAGTCTTTTTTTTTAGCTTAGCTCAATTCATGCATGGTTCCAGATAATCCGCTTGGTTGGAAAACTAAATAGTTAGAAATGCGTATGAATATACAACCTAGAGTTGTAGGAGAGAGAATAGACTATATTACGGAATTGTCAAAGTATATATGCATTAAGGGGGGCGGAGTCAGGCTAGATCTATATCCTTAATGTCTATAAGTCCAGTCATCTTTTGTGCGGGTTTTTAAGGAATGATTTTAGAATCCGATTCATCAATAGAAAATGAGAAAATACGCAAAATAGAAGAAACAAATGTATATGGGATATTATATATTCCTAAGTTAGATTCATTATCTAATCCGATATATCGAATTCCCTCTATATGGAATTGGATTCCATATCCAGTTCTATGCAGCATATTGTTATCAATTGTATATCTTGATTTAATTCCTATTGGATTTGGATTAGGTCGATTTCAATAGGGGTTCTTCCTCTATTTCGTCTTTTATTATGGATTAGATGATAGGGGAAAAAATAGGAACTCAAGAATATCGAAGAGTAAAGAAAGAAGAATGGAATGAAAGAGTGGTTGGTTGGAAAGAAAGAGAAATAGAATAATGAGAATCATATGGATTTACACAAACCTCTAATGATTAGAAACTAAAAATGAGATCTCGAAGTAGTTCGGACAATTCAGATTATCATTTCAATTTGTACTTTTTAGTTACTTCTCCCCAATAGAGCTTAGAAGTAAGAATTTCTTGGTTGATTGTATCCTTAACCATTTCTTTTTTTTTTGACACGAGGAACTCACCATGAATCCACTAATTGCTGCTGCTTCCGTTATTGCTGCTGGATTGGCCGTAGGGCTTGCTTCTATTGGGCCTGGAGTTGGTCAAGGTACTGCTGCAGGACAAGCTGTAGAAGGTATTGCGAGACAGCCAGAAGCAGAAGGTAAAATACGAGGTACTTTATTGCTTAGTCTAGCTTTTATGGAAGCTTTAACAATTTATGGACTAGTTGTGGCACTAGCGCTTTTATTTGCGAACCCTTTTGTTTAATCCTAAAAAAGAAAATGAGTCCTTTAGATTAGATACTTTTTTCTTTTTTTAGTAAATTGGTATTTGCTTCTGCAATTCCAATTATATCAATACTTTACTCCTATTTATTACTCCTGGAATTACCTATTTATCGGGACAGACAATACCCCACCCCAGGAAGGGCTGATTTGAGGATGATCAATTTAGAGGATATGCTCGCCTTCTTCCTTCCCGTCCTTAGTTTAGGACAGTGGAAAGTCTTTTTCCTTTTATTTTAGGAATTTTTGGAACATTTCAACAAAGGAGTCTTTCACAGGTCAAACGAGACCTAAGACTTAATCTAAAAGAAATTATTAGATTGAATCTATTTGCATTAAAAAAAATTACATTAAAAAAACCGATCAAAAAAGGGCGAGCGAAGTAAGTGATCGAAAAACTTTGCTCTTTGTTCGTCCTATCTATAAGAGGAGAGCATATGAAAAATGTAACCCATTCTTTCGTTTTTTTAGCTCACTGGCCATCCGCTGGGAGTTTCGGGCTTAATACCGATATTTTAGCAACAAATCTAATAAATCTAACTGTAGTGGTTGGTGTATTGATTTTTTTTGGAAAGGGAGTGTGTGCGAGTTGTCTATTTCAAGAATAGATTGGATCTATCCGGCTGCACTTTAAAATATTTTTTAGTATTTTTTGGATAAATAAGAAAAAGGTGCACGATCTCGACGAATTACTTCTGAATAAATTCAGAAATCATATGGAAGAACCATAGCATTTCGCGACTCATTGGTAAATCAACTTTGATTCTCTATAGACCAATAATGTGAGACCATTAACACGGTTAAAGCTAAACTGCTTGAAGTCCAGGCAAAAAGGGGTACTCTTTCTACAACTATATTAGTATTAGTACCGAAATGCTTTAAACGGGAAATAGCTAATGTAGAATTTATCTGATATAAAACACTCATATCGATAAAATGGTTTGAACTATTTACTAGAAGGGCACCCTGCCCTTTTTTATCCAATGCCGAATCGACGACCTATGTATAAAATAAAAAAAAGAGAAATTTTTTGGATTTGAAGAAAAAAAAAGAATTCTATCAATTTTCATTTTCCATTTATTTAGTTAGTTTTTCTTAATGAAATTGAAATTATTAACTAAAGGGCAAATACAAATAAAGAAACAACTTTGCTGACCATGATAGATTTTTATCTAGGCGGAAGAGTCCTCTTAATATTTATCTAGTCTTATATTCTTAATATGGGTTTCGGTATATTGAAATATAAACAGAAAAGAGAAGATAGAGGATAGGCTCATTACATAAAAAAAAAGATATGGAAATAGCCATAGCAAAAAAAGAAAAAAAAGGAGCGTGAGAGCCAAATGAATCGAAAGATTCATGTTTGGTTCGGGAAGAGATCATAAAAATTGTAAACTTAATAGCAAGATAATCTACTTTCATTAAAAGATTTATTAGATAATCGAAAACAGAGAATCTTGAGTACTATTCGAAATTCGGAAGAATTGCGTAGAGGGACCATTGAGCAGCTCGAAAAAGCTCGGGTTCGATTACAGAAAGTCGAACTAGAAGCGGATGAGTATCGAATGAATGGATACTCTGAGATAGAACGAGAAAAAGCAAATTTGATTAATGCTACTTCTATTAGTTTGGAACAATTAGAAAAGTCTAAAAATGAAATCCTTTATTTTGAAAAACAAAGGGCGATGAATCAGGTCCGACAACGGGTTTTCCAACAGGCCGTACAAGGAGCTCTAGGAACTCTGAATAGTTGTTTGAATACCGAGTTACATTTCCGTACGATTCGTGCTAATATTGGCATTCTAGGGGCCATAGAATCGAAGAAATAATTAAATTAATTAGACCTTGAACTTCTACTTTCGTTTAGAATTTAGGCATTATTTTTCCCCTTGCTTCCGAAAAAAAGAGTCAAGAAACACTAATGGCAACCCTTCGAGTCGACGAAATTCATAAAATTCTCCGCGAACGTATTGAACAATATAATAGGAAAGTAGGGATTGAGAATATCGGTCGCGTAATTCAAGTGGGGGATGGGATTGCTCGTATTATAGGTCTTGGTGGAATAATGTCAGGTGAATTAGTCGAATTTGCAGAAGGGACTAGGGGTATTGCTCTGAATTTGGAATCCAAAAATGTTGGGATTGTATTAATGGGCGATGGGTTGATGATACAAGAGGGAAGTTTTGTAAAAGCAACAGGAAGAATTGCTCAGATACCCGTGAGCGAGGCTTACTTGGGTCGTGTTATAAATGCTCTGGCTAAACCTATTGATGGGAGAGGCGAAATTGTAGCTTCGGAATCTCGCTTAATTGAATCTCCTGCTCCGGGTATAATTTCCAGGCGTTCCGTATATGAACCCCTTCAAACAGGGCTTATTGCTATCGATTCGATGATCCCCATAGGGCGCGGTCAGCGAGAGTTAATTATTGGGGACAGACAGACTGGCAAAACAGCAGTAGCCACAGATACAATTCTCAATCAAAAAGGGCAAGATGTAATATGTGTTTATGTAGCTATCGGTCAAAGAGCATCCTCCGTGGCTCAAGTAGTAACTACTTTCCATGAAGAGGGGGCCATGGAATACACTATTGTAGTAGCTGAAATGGCGGATTCACCTGCTACATTACAATACCTCGCCCCTTATACGGGAGCAGCCCTGGCTGAGTATTTTATGTATCGCGAACGGCATACTTT